GCACTGAGATAAATAGCTTGTAACTATCCCCTTTAAGAGGGATTATATTCAAAAATAGACATCTTTAACTCCATTTATTCGTAGCCCTCATACCGAAAATACACTATGAGGTTAACCATTTTAAGACCTAATCATGCAATATGCTGTATTACTTATTTAGTTTCATCTCATCTCTTTAATTTTCTAAACATAATTCGGTAGGCATGATTACTTTTATTTTATAAATTTTTTTTAAAAAAAAACATCCCCGGTTAGCCCACTTAGCAAACATAGTTGGTTTACCATTTTAGGATTATAACATTTTACCCCCATGAAGTCAGTAAAGTGTTTACCCCTTTTATTAATAGTTTTAATGAGTGTTCGAGTTGGAAAAACTATATTACCGTTTAAAATAGGTGTTATTAGTGATAGTCCTTCCTTATCTTGAACTACGATTCTGTGGCTCTGACTACTTTTTGTAGTATACACCCAAATCCTAGGTTGAATCTAATGTAGTGTAGTTCTACAAGATCTTCAGTACTTTGTGTGATAATGAATGCACATGTACCACGTTCGTGTGCTTGTCAAGATCCATTACATTCAGCAAAACCTACACATCTCTCTAGGACTTAGGTATATCTTCCATCCATAATGAAATAGAAGATATAAGCTGCATAAAAAAGATCAAAGTTTTATGGACTATCTGTTGCAGTTATCGGAAGCATTTCTGCAGGTCTTATATCCCCTCATAGAATAGATGCTGGTATAGAATCGGATCACCCCCTGCCGCACTGTCGTAAAAAGCCGTATTAAAGTTTCTGTCTGTTAGAAGCATCGTAATAGCCCTTGGATCTTGATCTCCCGACGCAATGTCTATGTTAGGTTTATAGCTACCCTCATACCTGGGGATAGAAAAGCATCACTATATAGTAACTTTATTTATCGCTCTTAGCATAAAAAGGAGATACTCTCGTATTCACATACAAGGTGAGACTGTATCTTACTATCTTAGTTTCATTATCCCTTATCATCATTATAATTTATCCACACCGCATCCCTCCCTCCACCTCAAGCCTCGCCTCAAGCATCACCACAAGTAAGGATCTGCTCATTTATTTTTATTACACCTTCAAATGACCCCAACTAAATAGTGTATGACACTGATTTATCTTAAATGCGATCCCTACAATAGATCCCTTATTTTTTATAAAAGCCTATGTGTCTCGCTTTCTTTTTAAGTTAGTACTGTACACCCATCTTATCAAAATAGTTACTACTATTTTCACTTTAGCTTATCTTTTATTTATTTATCCGTACTTACACTACTTGTTCGAACTCGATATTGAGAATCCTCTCGAATTGAATTTACTCTCACACTTTTAGCCCTTCATTCATCCGTTCTATCCTTACCGCAAATATCGAGTCGTACTAGCTTTAACTTGTTCTAAACTTAGAGCTAGTCGTGGTCATTTACACTCTAGACTCGTTCGTACTTGAAATTTACATCTGTCCCTATAAATCCTACAAGCCTACTCCCCTGTCCTAGTTTTGTATCTGAAGGCGTAGCCCTTTCTGATGATTTCTTATTTATATACTCCATCCGTTTTATACATTGATGGATCTTAGGCCCACGCATTTTACCATTTATTAGATCGACTACATGTATTAAACCCTGACCCTTTATATTATTTAGGGTATTAATATGTGCAGCACTTTGTCCCATTTTACTTATTTACCATGCCCTATTACCTGACATTGTTGCATAACTATTGAAACATCTTTACTTTGAAATGCTATTTGAATGCTAGAATTATTCTGTTTACCTTTTATATATCTTTCTTGAGTTGGCTCTATTAGAGTACCATCCCCTTCAATTATACCTGCTATGTTTTACCTTGGCAGACAAAAGGCATCATTTTATTTTAGGATCTAGTGAAAATAGATAGCTCTGGCGCACAGTCGTTGAGGTTCCACTCAGACATGATACATGTCATTAAGAATGTTACCTGCTGATTGTCTTCTGGCTTATAGAAGAGTTCCCAGCATGTAGCCTGATTTAGAGCTGGCACTATTCTACCAGCTAGAACGGGTAGACTTAGCAGAAGCAGTACCGCTGTTACTAGAATCGCTCAAGCAAACAGAGGTAGCTTATGCATACTCATCCCCGGATTCCGCATATTTAGTACTGTTGTAATGAAATTTATAGCCCCCAGTATTGAACTAATTCCTGCAAGGTGTAGAGAAAAAATGGCACAATCTACAGCCCCACCCGTATGTGACCCTAGTAGACTTAGTGGTGGATAACATTTTTATTGATTACCTAAATATGTCAAAACATATTGGTTTAGCCTGGCTTTCACCAGGGATCGGACTATACCTTCATTCAACCGTGAATATTATTATTATTACTTACTTACAAATCTTCTTACCCTTCCCATCACTTACCTTCCGCATTATCCCCCCTATCCGCATTAGATACTCATTACTTGATTTTTTCTTCATAAAAGATCGTGCTCAAATA